ACCCCCAATTAAAACAGATCCCACCAATAACCCACACTGGCTGTCTCAACAACACCATACTAATTGTCTTCATCTCTCTTCAGAGATAACTATATTATATATATATACCATAGTAGAGTCACACTATAAGACTCTACTATGGTATATATATATATTAGGTACCCCCCCCTCCCCCCCAAGGGGGGGGAGACAACCACACATAGTATATCATCCCCCACAACCACACATAGTATAGGCATATATAGTATTAACATCAACACCTCTCACCACACATTTTAATAACATATATATTATATATATTAACACCCACACCGCGCACTTCTAAACACAAAAACTTTCAAAATTTCATAAGGGGGTAATACACTAAAACTTTTATTTTTAACACATTACCTTAAATACACATACCAAACCTCCACACAAAACCCTGTCTAAATAAGGAAACTTTTTATTTTTAAAAAAATCAACCCAAACAACAACATTGACTGAGTAAAACAAAAACCTCCCCACTAATACGAAAAATTAATATGCAAAAACACCTAATCAACACACCATCCACTAACAATACATTAACCTAACACACTAGGACCCTTGACTTGGAAAGACAACGTACTCTACAATATACTATTAACGCACAACTAACCCAAAACAAAAAATAACATCAGCACCAACAAAACGCCCGCCACTAGCACTTTTAACGAAAACAACGACGACCGATATCCAACTCTCAACTGACCATAACCACCCCATAAACCTAATAAATAAACCTCTCAGCGATAAAAAGAAAAAACACAAACTTCCGTAACTCGAAGATAAATATTATAAAGTCACATCACAACACCATCATTACCTCATAATAACGACTCTCAAACACCCCTACCTCATGACACATTATAAACAAACAACAAAGCCCCAGCTAAACAACCAACTAACTGTAAAACACTAAAACCAACACCCCACATCACCCTCAACTCATATAACTCCATAAATAAACAACTACCCCCATAATTCACTAATGTACCAAAAAACCTTATTAACCCTATCAATACAAATCTCCTAGAATAACCAAAATTTAAACCCCCCACACTCATAAACAAAAATAACGCTAAACGCGTAGAATACAGATAAGATATAAAAAAACCAACCAACAACCCTACCAAAGTAACCAACCTATAATTATATAAAAAAACGCAAAATAAACCATGCTTCCTAAAAAAAACACCTAAGAAGGGTAAACCACACAAAGAAAAAACTAATAACAATTGTAACACAACACCATACACACCCGCATAACGAGATAAATAAACACCTACACCACTCTGACTACCACCTGAACTTCTCATCAAATCACCTACAGCCATAAAGAGATAACACTTGCACACACCGTGTGTTAATAACTGCAATAAAGCTAACATCAAATCACCACATACAAAAAAAATTAAACATCACGCAACATTATTACACGTAGACAGTGCAACAATCTTCTTCAAATCAACAAAAACTACAGCACACAAACCCGTCACAACTACAGACACCAACCTAAAGAAAAACAAGACCTCCAACAACTCAGGAGTACAAAAATAATTATAACGATAAACAAACCACGCCCCTGCAGCAACTAACGTTGACGAATGAACCAAAGAACTAACAGGGGTAGGGGCACGCATTGCCTCCAACAACCAGGATATAAAAGGATAAGCAGCACTCTTCCTCAACACAACTAACAAATATAATAAAATAAACAAAAAACCAGAGTATTCCAACCAATTCGCAAACCACATAATCAAAACGAAAAGAGAAACATCTCCAAATCGGGAAGCAAACACAGTAATCAAAGAAGCACGCATCCTCCTACTATTAGAATAAAATAATATTAAGAAAAAACTCACAAGACCCAAATATTCCCAAAGAACTAAAGAAAACACCATAGAAGACGTAAAAATTAAAACACCCATGACACCTAAAAATCAAACAATTAAAGGGAACAATAAACCACCTTCCCTGCTACCTCTAAAATAATGATAACAATAAAACAATGCAATCCTACCACAACACAATAACATAAAAGCACATATCAAACTGGTCTCATCTATAAAAAAACAAAACATCAAATCCTTCAACACATAACCCACGAACGTAAAAGAACCCAATCAACCGACTAAGCCCACACATCATACACACAACACCCCTAAAAACAGAAATACAAACAACCCCAACACCTTTGACAGAAGATTTATCACTCCCTGTTTGCGGCCGAAACGCAAACCCTACTTACAGGTTATCAAACATATATGAGGGGTACAACCCGTGTTTGATGCTTAAAACCAACCCATCACAACTCTGGCACTCATATAAAACCCCCATCACCAGCATGTATCGTTTACCAACACGAACTAAATGATTTCAAATCACTTATGAGCACATAACTCTTACACGCACTAGGAGGGTCACAACCATAAATTAGTCCTAAACCAACCCCATTTTACTTCTGGCACTCCTAGTCCCCTAATTTCAACTGACTTAACTCACCTTAAGATTTACAATCTCACGTACTTACCATTCTATACTAAGTTGATTCCCCTAACCAAATCTAACGAAAAAAGGAACTACGCTCCCTCATCATTATACTCACACACATAAAACCTACAACTAATATCAAACAAAACATACAATAAGAAAACCCCTCATAAAATCTACAAAGATACTCACTTGACTCACAAACCACAGATATCACCTTAATAATATAACTAAAAACCCCCCAAACAGTCACAAAAAAACCCAAGAAGGCCAACAAACTCCCTCCTCTCAAAGAAAAAGGATTAGGACCATAAACAGATACAAAGACAAAAAGCACATACACACCACCCACATAAACCAAGCAAAATAGCACCAAATACCAAGAAAAACCCAAAACGCTATAAATATAACCCGCAACACTCAAAGCCCTTGTTATCAACAACATACAATATACTCTAGGCTGTGTTACAAAACTAAACATCAATAAACTCGTAAAATATAAACTAAGAAAACCCAAACCTAACATCCAACAACCTCTACTACTATAGGCATATATGCATGACCAGCTCCACATAACTCCCTACAATAACCAACAAACACCCCTATTCGATCAGGACAGAAATAAACTTGATTTATACGCCCCGGTATACCATCTATCTTCAAACTATAGGCAGGTATAGAAAAAGAATGTATAACATCCGCAGATGTAACAAGCAAACGATAAGAAGTTTTCACACTCAATCGTAACGGCTTATCCACACCCCCTACAAAGTCACTCATACAAGAATCATAACACTCACCCTCTAAAGGCAACTCATAAGTCCAATACCATTGATGACCAACAACCTTAACCACCTTAGAATCAGGCAACACACTTTCATAAGAAATATATTGTAATTTTAAATAACACAACACAGCCGTTAATAAAGTAGGTATAAAAGTCCATACAAATTCAATTAAACGATCTTCATTACTTAAAGCAACCACACCACCACACCTAAATACTTGACCTAACATTACAACAAAAACCCAAACAGGTATAAAAGAGCATATAAAAAACATATAACGAACCAACTCTAGATACAACAAATTATAGAGCATAAATCCACCCAATACACAATGAATCTACTAACATTCGGTTCCCCCAACGTTACCATGTTACGACTTATCAGAGCTAACGCCCTGAGTGACGGGCGGTGTGTACCCCAACTAAATCCCTTTCGAAAAGACAAACTAAACCTCTCCTACTACCGAGTCCTAAATTTACCTCAAATTCATACCAAAGCTTTTTAACAATGTAGTGCATTAACCACCCTTCTCATCAGCAGCACAAAGACCTGGATTAAGTACCCAACTACTCTCCACCCGCAACACTAATTACGGATCTTAAACCGGATATACACTAACCAAATAAAAAGGTAAACTACTAAGTGGACCGTCTTTTTAAAGAACACACTCCCCCGGACGAACCTCGTCGGCTGCCAAACTCTTTTAGTTCACACTACAGACACCAAAATTATACCTCTCCTATACAAGGGTATCTAATCCTCTTTTATAAAAGAAACCTATAAAATACTTCAGGAGCTTTACACCAAACAAAGAAAATTCTACCTCAATCTTCATATACTAACTCCTAAAAAATTTCAACCGATAAGAAGAACGAAACTACAGACTAACCGCGGAGGCTGGCACTGAGAATTGACCGTTTCTCACAAGAACACCCTATTCTGAATTACCTCAAAAATAAGAACTCGTCACTAATTATACAATAACACTCTACATACAGCTCTATAAAAACTCCTTATGTGACTAGTGCCTAGTGTTTCTCCCATAACCAGAACTAAATAAATCATATAAAGCACAAGTATCTACATACTAAACTGGACCTTTGCAAGATCCAACACAATAATTGTATGTGCTCAACATAAATCACAGGCAATCCTTTCGTACTAACCCATAAGAATAACAGATAAGAACCGACCTGGCTTACACCGGTCTTAACTCAATTCATGAAAAGTACCATGGTCGAACAGACCAAATATAAAAACTTCTGCGCCCTTATATTACTTTAAATCAACATCGAGATGGCAAATAAATAAATCGATCTGATCTCTCCTTATCTCTTACCTAGTTATCCCCGAGGTAACTTACACCTTTTACCCTTTCAGGATCATAAAATAAATAAATAATTTACCTCTGCCCCAAATAAATATTCTAATATAAAGCTCTCGGGGTCTTTCCGTCCTACTAAACATCTTTGGAATCTGCACCAAATATCCAATTTCAAACACCTCTTCCATCTTCTCCCTCATTTGGTTAAACCATTCAAACAATTCCCCAATTACGAGACAATTAATTATGCTACCTTTGCACAGTCAATATACTGCGGCCATTTATACAAACATAGGGCAGGTCCTACTATTTAAATATCACAAATAGAAATGTTTTTGAAAAACAGACCAACAAGCACCGAGAAAAAAAGAAGACACTACTATTTCTACTCATTCCACCATTAACATTAAACAACCAATTTCCATGGAAAGCATACAACCAAAAACACAATACCCCTAAATATCTTATAATAACATACTACCAAATCAAAGGTAACTCTGACCCTAGATTTATTACCACCTACATAAAAGTTTCTTACATATTCTATCACCGCTTCGCAATAAAACACAACATATAACACTCCTTTCCAACTAGCTATCAGATTACACGAATTATTTCTCAACACTTCAAACAAATATTCGAAAAATTACCCACTTAGACGTAAGTACTGAACATATTGAATGATAATCGTAACCCTTCGAGTCCATAAATCTTTAAAACCCCTCAGCGAATCATGATGCAAAAGGTACCACACCTAGTTCAAAAAAAATTACCTACCATCTCTTAACTTACAACATGAAAAGAATTTTTACAATACCTCTGTTTTACAAAAACAACATTCTCCAACATAAACTACCTCTTCCTTACACACAAACCCTAAAATCAACAACCAGAACCACTCATATACGTAACATGTTGAGGTACCGGTAATACAACCACTTTTAAAGAAACATTTGAACTACCCCAAGCACCTACCACAACTCTACGCACAACCAAAGACTCTCATAAAATAAAAACTAAAAAAAAAGCACTAATTACCGATAAAAAAGCACCAAAAGAGGCTAAACTCTCTAACCAAAAAAAATCAGGATTATATACACAAACACGTCGTGGTAAACCACATAAACCAAAATAATGCATAGGAAAAAAACACAGATTAAATCCCACCATAGAACATAATCAATGCCCCTGTAACAAATACTTATTCAAGCTCACACCAACTATTAACGGCCATCATCATATCAACGAAATCACAACAGCTCTATAACTCCCCAAAGAAAGTACATAATGAAAGTGAGCAACAACAAATCAGGTATCATGTACCATAGAATCCAATACACAAGACGACAACACTATACCTGTCACACCACCTATAGTGAATAACACAATAAAACCCATAATTCACCACACAACAGGATCCCAAACACGAACGCTAGTACCCCTCAACATATATAATCAAGAAAACACCTTAATTCCCGTTGGTATACCTATTACCATCGTCACAGAACTAAAAAAAACCGACGTCTTTACATCTAACCCTACCATAAACATATGATGAGCTCAAACGACCCTACCCAAACAAACTATAGAAGCCATAGCAAACACTAAACCATAATAACCAAACAACGAATCCTGATTCCTCATCCTCATACAAATATGACTCACAGCTCCAAAACCAGGTAAAATTAATACATAAACCTCGGGATGTCCAAAAAACCAAAACAAGTGCTGAAACAACACAGGATCACCACCACCCAACGGATCAAAAAAAGAAGTACCAAAATTCCGATCAAAAAGCAACATAGTAATACCCGCAGCTAACACTGGCAAAGACAAAATTAACAAAATTGACGTGAACAAATAAGCCCACACTAAAACAGACTGACGAGAAGACGTATAAACTCTAACAGCACTATATATAGTAGCTATAAAATTTAAAGAACTTAATATCCTCGAAATACCTGTCAAATGCAAACTAAACATTAAAAAATCAACACCATGCCCAGAAGAAAATTCTCTACCTGATAATGGTGGATAAAAAGTCCAACCAACACCAGCTCCCTTTATCAATCTCAAACATAAACAAACAACAGAAGGCAACAACAACCATGCTCTCAAAGCATTTAAACGGGGTAAAATCAAATCTGGTAACCCCAACAACAAAGGTAAAAGATAGTTACCGAACCCCCCTATCAAAACAGGCATCAAAAAAAATAATAACATAACTATGCCATGAATCCTCACAACATAATTATAAACCTCAGGAGAAACCACATTATAATAAGGCTCCATATAATTCAAACGAATAATAGTACTTAAAGCAAGACCCAAAAAACCAGACCATATACCAACAACCAAATAAATAAAACCAACACGCTTGTGATCCATGGTACAAGCCCAAACGACCACCTTTTTCACTACCAGCAAATGGTTCTAAACCGCTCTTTGTTTTGAAAACAAACAGTCTATACTAACTTAAATTACTAATCACTCCAGAGGGTCGGATAATCTAAATATCCATATCATCGTTAGCAGCGACAATAAAACAACCCTCTCCCCCTCCTCTCACTACAAAAGTTAATAAGCTCACAAAGCATAACCCTTATATACCTCCATTACATAACCAAAACAAAGCAACACCAAAAAAAAAAAATAATACATTAAATTCTTATATAATAACCCTTGTAAGGGTAAATTTAAAAGTAAAGAAATCTCTAAATCAAATACTACAAAAAAAACTAAAAGAACAAAACACGTATAACTAAAATAGTTCACAACCAACTGTTGAGACATAAAACCACACTCATAAGACCTAACTCAACAACGCAAACCACACGCAGAAGACCACTCCACATTTCACAAAAAAGCATGAAAAACCCTAACCAACATAAAAACCAACAAAAATAAGCCCACACAACTCAACATAATAAACATCCTGCAAAGTGTCAACACACATCCTAAGAGTAAGATCTCAAACTTTAATAATAAGCTATTCCACAGACATAAATACCGACGAAAATATAACTTTACAATTACTATATCACAGTACCTGCTAAGCAGCCCTACCGCTCATTTACTCCGACGGGCCTTGTCCCAAACCTATATTCTTATTTAACTATTAAACTGCGTCTAAGGATCCAAAATCTTCTTAAAGTTAACAGCCTTACGATTTAAATAATAATCTACATAAACAAACTCCTCTAAAGCACAAAAAAAACAGAAAGAATAAATAACAGCAAAACTCACTCCCACATAAACCCTATAAAATAATCGTAACGAAAACGTGGCAACGTAGCACGTGCCCAAATATAAAAAACAGCATGCACCATAGTCAATAGCATAACAAACCTACCCCCAAAAAAAACCACAGCACTTAATCACGAAAAAATAAACATTATCAAATACTCACAAGCAAACAAACAAGTAAAAGGTACTCCACTATACTCCACACTCAAACCTCTTACTAACTCTCTCTCAGCTTCAGAGTAATCCAAAGGTGTACGATTACACTCACAGAGTATACCTAACAACCACAAAAAATAACAAACCGGAACCACAAAAATCAATAATCAACTTCTATTCACAAAACCGGACAAATCGTAAGTACCACACACCAACGCAAGAATAATCACAACACACATAAAACACGCCTCAAAAGTTACAGAACCCAAAGCAGATCGAATCCTCCTTAACAAAGCATACTTATTAAAAGAACCTCAACCTACCCTAATCATACTATAACCAGTCATACTAGTTATAACTAAAAATCAAAGCATAAATTTCACACAAGACACTCCCCCCCTACCAAGAGCATAAAAAACACAATAACAACACCTTAAAAAAATCAATAAAAACACTCCACACCAAGATAGCCAACTACGAACCTCAAAAGAAACAACCTTAAACTTTATAACTAACTTCAATAAGTCAGCAAAACTCTGCAACAAACCTCAAATACCTACCTTATTAGGTCCCTTCCGAATCTGCACATAACCCAAAACCTTCCGCTCTGCCAATATAAAAAAAGCTACAAACAACATTATCAATAAAAAAGCCAACAAACCACTCAAAAACACATATAAACCACTCGAAAACATAAACCCATTTCGGCTCAAAGCCTCCTTCAGCACGACAAACTAACATTCTATATAAACTAGAAATGACACACACAACGACAGAGTAAACAACCCACCTCATGCTTGCAGAGCACATAATCTTCCAAAGTTAAAATATATCGTTCCAAATAACAATAGGCACTCGGCCATTTCCTACGTGTAAAATAGAAGTTTTCAACTTAAACTACCTTGCTAACTATAACTCAATAAATCCTACACAACTCTACCAACCCTTAATAACCTCTTAGGAACTTCCTCCCCTATAACAAACTTCACCAAATAAAACTGCTCAGATAGACTATAAAGTACTCAACATAAAAAAACTAAAAACGAACAAGAAAAAATACAACTACCCATCAACAACTTATAAAACACAGACACAGATAAAGGAAAAGAAACCAACAAAAAACAAAATAAAAAACAAAGACCCAAACCCTCTAACATCATCTCATCACCACACATACTAAAAAACCCAATAACCAACCTTCTCCACAAAACATATATCAAAAACAAATAAAACAGATAACCCACAGATAACACCAACCTCATAGCCACTAAAGAAGCCCTTGAAACCAACATCATATGACACCAACAATAATACCAATTAAAACTAAAAAATCAAAATAAAAAAGCGCATAAGATAAACGTAAAACAACACAAACACTCCACAACATCTCCACCTCTCCCCAATAAAGAAAAGAAAGTGAAAAATAAAAAAGGCCTCTTCAAAAAGGTAGAAAAACACCAAACAACAAACCAATTTGAACCAACAACCACCTTATAAATCCAACCAAAAAAAGGAAATACTCCAAACTTTATTAAAAGACCTAGATAAAAAAAAACCAATAAATCTCTGGAGACCAATGCACAAACCATAAAAGAGGAAGCTATACTCGAAACAACAATATACCTAAAAAGACCCCTTAAACCATCCGAACCACTATACATAAAAAAAGAAGGTATTAAACTTAAAGAAGCCAACTCTATAAATAATCATAAAAAAGAGATTTTCTCACAACTAAACAAACACCACGTAAAAAAGACTATCAAAAACAAACTTAACCAAGACACAAAATAACCACGTACCACAAATCTAATGATTTTCAGAAAAAGACAAAATACTACAAACTATAAATCAATGCACACACGCTACAAAGACTTCATAGAAAAACAGCATAAAAAGAAACATAAAAACCCATCAAGACCCCAAACTCAATAAACCTAAAACATAACCACCCATCGAACCTATCGTCAAATTTACAAAAGGACGAATCATCAAGACAATAGGACGCCCTACATACCTCAAAGTTTCTGAAAGACATACAAAAGGTGCAATCCACATAGGAGTTCCATCAGGAATTAAACTAGCACAAAACTCGGACACACCACCATCAATAACCCGACTTAAAAAAAGAGCAAAGAATAAAGGGAAAATAACTTCAAGCAAAAAAACAGCAATCCTTTTTACACCAAATATTTTAGGAACTCGTAATAATAAAAAACAAAAAAGCATACCAAACAAAACAAAACGATAAAAATAATCATTTCATCCACCCTCCACAATATCCAAAATAGTACTAAAAACAATACTCAAACGAGACACAAACATAAGAAAGAACAAAACTTTGTATTTTCTGGGCATGAACCAAATAGTTTAAAATTAACTTATCTTTCTTCCTCCCACATATCTGTACCTTCAGCTCTTCAAACTAACACTCTAAACCATAAGCTAGAGAGAAACACTAAAACCACCCACTAATACACTAAATGTAACGGGTAACAAACCTCCATCATGACCAAAACATAATATGCAATCTACACCACATTACAAACCTAGATCACCATAAACCAAATAAAGCTTCAAACAACTAAAAACAATACAGAACTAAAATAACACCAAACCCCTCCACCAGCAAAGCTTATACTATAGTGACGTCTCAACAAACTACCAATTAAAAACAAAGGAACCAGACCACTACAAAATAAATAAAAATAAAAGGCACAAATAAAAAAAGAACTCAACACACCAGCCTCTCTTAAAACAAATACCTCAGAAAAAAACTGCACAGTAGGGGGTAAAGAAGCTGTTGTGCAAAGACATGAAGCAGCTAGACAACGCATAAACAAACTACCCCTCAAACAATACTTTAAAACATTCCAATTTCGGGAACCGGAAACCTCATACGCTAACCACAAAAAAATAAAAGTCACTCCAGCAGATAAACCGTGTCCAAGAGAAAAAACAAAAGCTAGACTCGAACCCTCAAAACCAACAGCACATAAACACACAGCAGCTATGATTATATGAGATAATCTTAAAAATGCTAATCAACGCTTACCATCCAACTCACGAGTAGCACTAAAAAAAAACAAAACAGCTAAAAGTAAGACAATTATCATATAAGCTTTTGAAAGTATCAAACCAGACAAAAGATGAGAACAAAAACGACAAATACCTAAAATACCTAACTTCATTATATAGCCGCTCAAACAAACAGATACTATACTACTAGCCTCCGCATGTACAATAGGTAACCATACATGAAAAGGAGGTAAAGGTACCTTAGTAATAAACATTACAGCCAAAACAGCAAAAACACCGGAACTAACACAACCCTCATAACTATCAAATCAAAAACGTAAATTAAAACTGCCTCAATTCAAAGACAAATAAAAAATACACAACAACATAGGTAAACTAGTCAACACAACATAACCCAATAAATACCAAGAAGCTATATAACGCTCAGAATACGGAGACTCCAAAATTAACAGCAATAAAAGTAAAAGTATAGACATCTCGTAAAAAACTCAAAACACCAAAGAATGTACACAGCAATAACTCACTAACGAACAAACAACCCTCAAAGTAATCAATATCTTAGAAGACAACGTAACAATTTTAAATAAAAATAACAAAGACATCCAAAGAAATACCGACAACAACACCAAATAAAACCTCACACTATCAAAACAAAAATAACTAGATGTCACCAAACCACCAACCAAAGAGAAATCTCATGAACCTCTCACAAGACTTCAAACTAATAACACAAAAAGACTAAAAACATAAACTATACCCCCAGAATATCAATCAAACTTCCTAAATCTCACAATCGTACCAACGCTACTAAACCCAAAGTAACCTCAATAGCAAAAATCACCATTAAAGCTATAAACAAGATTCGAACTTCTGCCCTTTGTCTAATCAACGCCGAAAATAGCAACAAAACTTTCAAATTCTCAACAACTATCAAACAATTCATCAAACGAGCCAAAGACAAAACAAATCTAACTAAAATTATAAAAATCCCTAGCAACAATAAAGCTAAACTCATAGAATCCAACACGAAATCACGTATATACCCCACATACACTACCCACCTATACTTGAACTCTACTTCCACCACAAATACTTCCAACCATCAACGCCCCCTACTGATCAAAAACACTTAAACAATACTAATAAAAGAACAATAACCACACTAGCAACCTTTCTAACCACCACATAAGGATACTCAGGATGACAAGCCCCTAAATAACTTAATAATAAAAAAATAGAAAAAATACTCCAAAAAACATACTGTCGACTTACCCTATAACTACAAGACTTATTCAAAGAAGGAACCCATAGTACAAACAAAAACAACAACACTAAAACCAAACCACCTACCTTAGATTCCACAGAACGCAACATAGCATAAAACGCCAAAAAATACCACTCCGGCTTTATTGATACAGGTGTAACCAAAGGATCCGCTTGAATATAACTCTCTACATCCAAAACAAAATCCGGAGAATAAATTAAAAAAAAACAACAACACCACATCAGACACATCAACACAAAACCATCCTTATTTGTAAAAAGACTATGAAATAAAACAACGTCACTATAACCCCCCCTAACAAACAAAGGATTATTGGACCCCCCTAAATGGAGATAAAATAAATGTACAACACTCAAACCAAGTATAATAAAGGCCAAACACACATGCGCCGAAAAAACACGAACTAACGTAACATTTGTAACAGAAAAACCACCCACCACAAACTTATATAACGTACCTCCTATTAAAGGTATACTATTTAAGATAGATGTCAACACCGTAGCAGCCCAATACGACATCTGATGCCAAGGTAATATATAACCTAAAAAAGCCTCAACCATCATCACTAAATACAAAACAAAACCAACATTCCAAACACCTAACTTCCTATAACTAGTATAATACAAAGCACGACCCATATGTACAATAAACAGCACAAATATAAATGTAACACCCCATATATGCATATAACGAACCAACCACACGAAAATACTCTCATCATTTAAAGCCAAAACACAACCAAACCTCATACCAGAATCCGCTACATATAACAAAGAAAGTATTATACCAGAAATAACCTGCAACACCAAAAAAGCACTAATCATAAAACCCCCACATCAAAAATACCTCAAAGACAAATTTGTAGGCAAATCCACAACATTAGAACGCACCAAAGACAACATTAATTCTTTTACTCACCACAAGAAACCTCTAGTACCACAAACTAACGATCTACACCTTAACCTATAAAAGATCTACGACAAATAAACGACAAGATACACCAACAACCAAATATAATCCACAAAATGCCAATACCAAATAACCACATCTTTATAAAAAACTTTTAAATTAACATCACCAAACGCAAAAATTATAACCAAACCCAACAAACCTAAAACTACATGTAAGAAATGCAACCCAACAGTACTAAAACACGCAGCATAATACACAGAATAAACCCAATCACACTCACAATCATACATCTCAAAAATCTGTAAAACCACAAAACCAAAACCCAAAACCAAAGTCAATAACAAAAAAAAAGAACTACTCCCCAAACCTACCCTATGATGGTACGCAGTAACAGTCAACGAAGAACCTATCAGTAAAAAACAACCTAAAAAAGGCAACTCCAAAAACCTCGAAATAGATTCCGAAGAACACGATTCCCTCCAAAAAACAGCTACAAATAAAGAACCAAAAATCAAAACCTCCGTCATAATAAACAACCAAAAAGCATACACATAATGCAAAGCATTATTCAAAGACTCCTTCAACAAATAAGAAAGAGATAAAAATAAAGCAACAAACAAAACCACAACTCCTAACAACTTCCACAAAAACAAACTAACAAGAGCCAAACACACAATCCAAGCATTATACAAAGGCAATCACCTCAT